CGAAGAAATTTTGACTCCCAGTGGGAATGGTTTGTGGATTTCGAACAGCTATAATAGCTGAACCTAATAAGATAGCAATTACAACCCAAGACGTAATAAGTACTTGGCCATGGACTTTAAAACTTCCTATTTCCCAATAGAAATGTTGGCCCACTTCCACACCAGATAGATCGTAGAATCCTTTTAGTGTGCTGATGGAACATAATAGAATATTCATATAGCCCTCTGAAACAAATCAAATTTGAAAAGGAATTATTTATCTTATTAATATTAATATTAATCAAGGATTTCGTATATAGCTAGAACGTCCCTCACAAATTGCAAATACTAATTTGTTAAGAATTAACCGAATTGAAGCTATAGCGTCATCATTCGTTGGAATCGAAAGATCTGCGAGATCCGGGTCACAATTTGTATCAATTAAACAAATCGTTGGAATTCCCAAAATGATACATTCTCGGAGAGCTGTATATTCTTTTTGCTGATCAACTATTATTACAATATTTGGTAACCCCGTCATATAGTTAATCCCACCCAAACATGTTTGCAAGTGGGATAACTGTCTCTTCAACACGGCCGCATCTCTTTTCGGAAGACGGGTGAGCCCCCCCGCCTTTTGTTCGATTTTCAGGTCTCTGAACTTATGAAGTCTCGTTTCTGTAGTGGCCCAGTTCGTTAAAATACCACCGAGCCATTTTTTATTAACATAATGACACCGAGCCCGTATTGCAGCTCGTGCTACTGAATCAGCTGCTTTATTTTTGGTACCAACAATTAAAAATTGTTTTCCCTGACTTGCTGCATCAAAAACTAAATCACAAGCTTCTGATAAAAAACGGGCAGTTTTAGTAAGATTTGTAATATGAATACCTTTACGTTTTTCAGAGATATAAGGTGCCATTCTCGGATTCCATTTTCTAGTACCATGACCAAAATGAACTCCGGATTCCATCATCTCTTTCAAATTAATGTTCCAATATCTTCGTGTCATTTCTCCTACGCCTTCTCTCTCTCTCTTCTTGTCTTATAAAAAAAAAAAAAGAGAGACGAGGTACCCTGAACAAAATTGTTCCGATGGAACCTTATTCTTTTACCGGAGATTTTCCGTTTCTACACGAGCTAAGCCGTTAATATTCTTCTATTCGTTAGTATCTTTATTACATTACTACTATACTATTAATAGTAACAAACCCTGTGCATATGACCAAAAATAGTGAAAACTTAGGAATTATGAAATCCTATAAATAAAGGATTTTTCTGAGGGATCATGCAAATTCCTTGAAATGAAAGAGGAAGAATCAAAAAATTCTCTGTGGTAGAACAAAATATCTCTCACTTCCCCCCCAAATAAATTATTCTTTTTTGTTTTCAAATAAATGGTATTATGTTGCCGTGAAAAGCGCATTAATCCTTTGAATCCGGTACCAACGGGTATCATACTCCCTAGAACAACATTCTCTTTCAAACCTTTCAACCAATCGATACGACTCCTGAGAGCAGCTTTTGCTAAAACTCGAGCAGTTTCTTGAAAACTAGCTTCAGATATGAAACTTTGAGTATTAAGAGATGCTCGAGTTATTCCCAATAATATGGCTTGGTAATAAATCGCTTCTTCCAAAGCGCGTCCTGCTCGTTCCGCTCGCAACAATCCAATAAGTTCTCCAGGTAAAAAAACATTAGACATTCCATCTTCGGAAACCAACACCTTTGATGTTATTTGACGTACAATAATTTCTAGATGTCTATTATGGATCTGTACCCCCTGAGATCGATAAACCTTTTGGATCTTATTAACCAAAGAGATCCGACTTTGCACTATAGTTAGCTCAGCACCAATCAAAAATGTCCAAGGAATTCCCAGAATTCGTGTTATACGCGCGTTCCAACCGTCAACTCTTCTTTCTAGGTTCATCGATATTGAATCAATTGAGCGCACTTCTAACACTTGTTCCACTTTTGGCAGGCCCTGGGTTATATCACCAGATCTTGATTTTTCATATATAAATGTAACTAATGTATCGCCTTCGCAAAGGATTTTTCCATAATGACCATGAAGAGTTGCTCCTGGAGTGGTCAAATAAGGATTAGCGGATCTTATTACTAGCGAGTCGACTTGAACAATTATAACTTGACCCGATTTTAGGTGTGGTCCGTTTTTGGCTATACATAGATTTTCAAAAATAAGCTGTCCCAAGCAAATTATTGTGGATCTTTCTTCATCATAATTATGATGAAGAAAATCCCAATTCAAGTTGAATGGGTTCAAAATGATGTTACTGCACGGATTGGGATTATAAACTCCCCCCTTTTCATCCATTAAATAATATTTACTTTGAATTACTTGAACAGTCCGTTTTAAATTGTCAAGCCCAAGTTTCAAATAGTTAGTTAATGAGATATGATTATGAGTTATACAATGGTAAAATAAATAAGAAGAAAAAGTCGAAATTTGAAGAGCTGTTCCTAAAGGGCCCAACGAATTCCTAAGTAAAAGGAGAGG